CACCATTATACCCACAATGATTGGCCATACTATCGCTATCCATAATGGAAGGGAACACTTACCCGTTTATATAATCGATCTTATGGTTGGACATAAATTGGGAGAATTTTCACCTACTATAAATTTTCGAGGGCATGCGAAAAATGATAATAGATCTCGTCGTTAATTAAATAAATTAAAAAAAATGAATATCGATTTTTTTTTAGTGAGAGGTAAACCTTATGATAAAGAAGAGAAAGAAGAAATCATATACTTCCATATATGCTTTAGGACAATATATATCTATGTCTGCCCACAAAGCACGGAGAGTAATTGATCAAATCCGTGGACGTTCCTACGAAGAAGCACTTATGATATTAGAACTTATGCCTTATCGAGGATGTTATCCTATTTTTAAATTGGTTTATTCGGCAGCAGCAAATGCTAGCCACAATAAAGGTTTCAAAGAAACCAATTTAGTCATTAGTAAAGCTGAAGTGAACCAAGGAAATACAGTGAAAAAATTAAAACCTCGTGCCCGAGGACGGAGTTACCCCATAAAAAGATCCACTTGTCATATAACTATCGTATTGGAAGATATATCCTTCTATCAACAATATGACGAATATTTAATGTATTTAAAAAAACCTGGATGTAGCAATGAAAAAAGAAATCTAACATGTTATGATACATATAGTAGTGGAGGCCTATGGGACAAAAAATAAATCCACTTGGTTTCAGACTTGGTACAACCCAAAGTCATCATTCTCTTTGGTTTGCACAACCAAAAAAGTATTCTGAAGGTTTAGAAGAAGATAAAAAAATACGAGACTGTATTAAAAATTATGTCCAAAAAAATATAAGAATATCCTCTGGTATGGAGGGAATTGCACGTATCGAAATTCAAAAAAGAATCGACCTCATCCAGATCATAATCTATATGGGATTTCCTAAATTATTAATTGAAGATAAACCCCGAAGAGTCGAAGAATTACAGATGAATGTTCAAAAAGAACTTAATTGTGTCAATAGAAAACTTAACATTGCTATTACCAGAATTTCCAATCCGTATGGGGATCCTAATATTCTTGCAGAATTTATAGCTGGACAATTAAAAAATCGCGTTTCTTTTCGAAAAGCAATGAAAAAAGCTATTGAATTAACTGAACAGGCGAATACAAAAGGAATTCAAGTACAAATTGCAGGACGTATCGACGGAAAAGAAATTGCACGTGTTGAATGGATCAGAGAAGGCAGAGTTCCTTTACAAACAATTGAAGCTAAAATTGATTATTGTTCCTATACCGTTCGAACTATTTATGGAGTCTTAGGAATAAAAATTTGGATATTCGTAGACGAAGCATAAAAAAACTTTATTTGTCTTTACATTTTATCCAACGATAAAAAACTAAAACTATGTAATATAACACTATACAAAACAGAAATAAAAAAAAATTGTAGTCTTCTTTTTTGTGTTTACGAATAAAATAAGCAATTCTATAAGGTTGAATAAAAATTTCCATGAAAACTCCTTTGATATAATTGCTATGCTTAGTGTGTGACTCGTTGGTTTAGGATTCCATTAGATTAAGATAAAAAAAAAAAAAAAGAAAAAAGAACTTACCTATAACATAACAGCAACTAATAACTATAGCATTAATAAATAACCTAAGCAACTCATTGCTTCGCATTATCTGGATCAAAAAAAATCAGTCAAGATATGATAGACTCATCATATCATTGTAGCAACTGAATTTTTTTTTTTACAAAAAAAAGAATAAAGAAATATGATTAGTAAGTTATGAAAGGTAATCGAAAAGTATGCGGATAAATGGAAGGATGAAAGAAAGAGAGAAAAAATTGACTATTAATGATATATGATTCCAATTGGGAAAGTCTATGAGGTCACTGTAAGAAAAGCAATGTAATAAAGCATCAATACAGATTCATTCATAATAATTAAATAAATCTGTTCCGAAAACCAAAACTTAAGAGCCTTGAGCCAATAAAAACTGAGAAAATTGACTCAAAAACAAATTTAAAAATGAAATTAAAAATTTCATGTAAGAGCTCCATTGTAGAATTCGGGCCTAATGATTAATCAAGAAGCGATGGGAACGACGGAACCCATGAATATAGAGGATTCTCTTGAAAAACAAATCTTAGTAATTCATTGGACAGGATGGCGGAATAAACCATAAACTTTATTATCTAGTCTGATTTTTATTCTGAGACCTCGTGGGATAAACATCAAACTTAAATAGATATTGAAAGAGTAAATATTCGTCAGCGAAATTTTTTTTTATTTGAAAAAAAGTAATAAAATACGAAAAAAAAAAAAATGAAAAAGATAAAAGAAAATAAGGATTTGTTAGAATATTCTAACTCTAACAAAAACGACATTCGAGATGATGATATTACGTTATTTTTAAATAAATAGAATTCATCTTGGATTCCATTTTGAAAAAGACATAAAAAAATTTAGAAGAGATCGGATGGAATTTCAAAAAATATCATGATTAATAGAATTAATCATTAACTACATCTATATCTTAAATACAAGCTTTTTTAGTCCTTTTATTCGCGAGGAGCTGGATGAGAAGAAACTCTCACGTTCAGTTCTGTAGTAGAGATGGAATTTCTAATTTAGAAAAAAACCATCAACTATAACCCAAAAAGAACCAGATTTCGTAAACAACATCGAGGAAGACTAAAAGGAATATCTTCTCGTGGGAATCGTATTTGTTTTGGTAGATATGCTCTTCAAACACTTGAACCTGCTTGGATCACATCTAGACAAATAGAAGCAGGGCGACGAGCAATGACACGAAATGTACGACGTGGTGGAAAAATTTGGGTACGTATATTTCCAGACAAACCAGTTACAGTAAGACCTGCGGAAACGCGTATGGGTTCTGGGAAAGGATCCCCGGAGTATTGGGTAGCTGTGGTTAAACCAGGTAAAATCCTTTATGAAATGGGTGGTGTACCCGAAAATATAGCCAGAAAAGCTATTTCAATAGCGGCATCAAAAATGCCTATAAAAACCCAATTCATTATTTCTGAATAGGAATATAGAATGAAAAAGCTAAATAACATTTAAGGATAAAAAGATTATCAGTTTTCTTTTTTTGACAAATAATATTTTTTTACTTAGTCCTTTGCATTAAAAGAAGAGATACAAAAAAAATGATATGATTCAACCACAAACCTATTTGAATGTAGCAGACAACAGCGGGGCTCGAGAATTGATGTGTATTCGAATAATAGGAGCTAGTAATCGTCGATATGCTCATATTGGTGACGTTATTGTTGCTGTAATCAAGGAAGCAATACCAAATACTCCTCTAGAAAGATCAGAAGTGATCAGAGCTGTAATTGTACGTACTTGTAAAGAACTCAAACGTAACAATGGGACGATAATACGATATGATGACAATGCCGCAGTTGTCATTGATCAAGAAGGAAATCCAAAAGGAACTCGAGTTTTTGGGGCGATCCCACGGGAATTGAGACAATTAAACTTTACTAAAATAGTTTCATTAGCTCCTGAGGTATTATAAGACCTAAGTATCGATAGTTAGTAGAGCCTAAGTATCAATAGTTAGTAGAGGATTAAAAAAATGGTATTGAAATAAAATGAATTAATAGATTGTGTATCACGCATATACCCTTAATAATAAAATATTAATAATTAAATTCATATATTAATATATAATTCGTCTATATCTATATATAAATAAAAGAAAAAGAACATGTTGATTATATCAAAATTTATAGAACAATAAGGAATTTTAACTTATCATGGGGAAAGACACTATTGCTGATATAATAACCTCCATACGAAATGCTGACATGAATAGAAAAGGAACGGTTCGGATAGGATCGACTAACATCACCGAAAGCATTGTTAAAATACTTTTACGGGAGGGTTTTATCGAAAACGTAAGGAAACATCGCGAAAACAACCAATATTTTTTTATTTTAACCCTAAGACATAGACGAAATAAGAAAGAATCCTATAAAACGATTTTAAATTTAAAGAGAATAAGTCGACCGGGTCTACGAATCTATTCTAACTCTCAACGAATTCCACGAATTTTAGGCGGAATAGGAATTGTAATCCTTTCAACTTCTCAAGGTATAATGACAGACCGAGAAGCTCGACTAAAAAGAATCGGCGGAGAAATTTTGTGTTATATATGGTAATCCTTCTAATATAAAAATTGGATATCCGGAACTTACGATTTGTGAAAAAGGGGGGTTGTGTAATACCACCCCTGCTAAAAAAGTTTCGGATGTTTTACCTCGACTGAAATAAAAGCAAAAAATGACTTAATGAAAGTTTTCGTTCTGAATCACTTCCGAACGGCATGGCTCGATTTTTTTAGATCCTAAAGATTTGTTTAATTTTAGGTCATACTTCTGAAAGGATTCGACATATTTTTGTATAGGTATACCTATAGGAGAAATAGGAGAAAAAATAAAAATTTTAGTAAGTTCTTAGGTATAAGTTAATCAGGGGACAGCCATTTTCTAGGCTCCATAACAAGGATTCAAATGAGTAAATGGTTTTTTCAATTTCACCATTCCTTTCACGAAGATACAATTCAAGATTAAAAAATATCAAGAAACCTTTTTTTTCGTCCAACAATAAATATATTCAAAGAATTAAGGAATAACAACTATGAAAATAAGGGCTTCCGTTCGTAAAATTTGTGAAAAGTGTCGACTAATCCGTAGGAGGGGACGAATTATAGTAATTTGTTCCAACCCGAGGCATAAACAAAGACAAGGATAATCTTACTAAAGGAAATAAAGTAAAGGAAAAGGCACTTACAAGAAGCTGGCAAAAAAAAGGTCCGTTTTGACATGAAATGGATATATCCATATATTTCTTGTGAAATGAAAAAATATGGCAAAACCTATATTAAGAATTGGTTCACGTAAAAATACACGTAGTGGTTCACGTAAAAATGTACGTAGAATACCAAAGGGAGTTATTCATGTTCAAGCAAGTT